CCACCAGTACCCGTACCCAGCAGATAAAGTACATTACATAGTCCGTTTTAGAGATTGGCGCCTTGCCCATTCAGTGACTTTGGCACTGGACGTTCCCAAAATGGGTACTATTGGGTCGGGTGAATTAGAGAATAGACAGACGAGACGTCTGTTGGCATTCCAGCCTTCCTTCTCCTTTCAGGGCCTATCCCAAAGAGAATCCAGTACCTCTTGGTCGTGAATATCTGAATAGGACGAACCGGCCTCCGTGGATATCTTTGCTTCAGAACAAAACAATTAGAATTAGGCTCGGTCAACTGGAATGTGTATTATCCATATAGGAGATCTTCCAATTGAGAAGATCCATCGACCTGAGACGAAGAAAAAGGTCTACCTACTATTTTATTTAGTTATTCAGTTAAACCAATGATTCATTATTGGAGCAGATAGCAACAACTATTTCATCGGACATGCGTATTTTTGATTTTCCGATGGATTGACATGGTTTCATTAATGGAAATTGTTTGATGTAATGAGTAAATAGGCTCTTTCGCCGTTCAAGAATTCTTGTTTAGGCAGTTCATATCATCCATACATAGTGTTTTGATCTAAGATTTCAATTCTTCCATCTTTCTGCAGTAGCATATTGTTCCATGGAGCTAAGATCCAAAATATGGAATAAACAAGTATTTCCACGACTCTACCACCTGGCCAATTCTGTTCCACTTAATCCCTTTTTCATGGCCACATATCTTTATTTTATGGCTTTTATTTTATGGCTAAGGAATGGGAAATCTTTCTCCTGTTACATGAATCAAATGTTTCATTTCATCTGGGAAAAGCCATCTCTTTCTCAACAATGTCTTTGTCATTTGATCCAATAACGTTCCGTTAGATAGGAACAGATTTGATAAATACTGATAACTCTCAGATAGAGTATTAGAACGGAAAGATCCATTAGATAATGAACTATTGGTTCTAAGCCATCTGTGGCGATGAATCAACAATTCGAAGTGCTTTTCTTGCGTATTCTTGATGAACCAGCGTTTATACATAGATGTAGGAGGATTTGTTTGGGAAGTAATAAGCCCCTTTAACATCTCTTCATCTGCAAAGAATTCTCGACGGGAAAACACAGAGACAAAGGACTGATCTTTGAATAGGAAAAAGAATGGATCCGCAGGATCCCAAATGAATTGGCTTATTCGAAAAAAGCCTTGTTCTTTGGAAAATCTATCTCGTGTCTGGTACTGCATGGTTCCACTCTGCAAGAACTCTGAATCATTCTCTTGAAGCTCATCCTCTTTATGATAAATGATCCGCTTGCCCCGAAATGACCCGGCCCAATAAGGAAATCCCAATTCAGTGGGCCTTTCGATACAATCAAATATATTGCCATAAGGGCGCCATATTCTAGGAGCCCAAACTATGTGATTGAATAAATCCTCCTTCATCTGTTGTGAGTCGAAGGCTCCTTCCCCTTCTTCAAACTCCGATTCGTATTTTTCATATAGAAATCTCTGATCAACGATAGAACAAGATCCATTTTGCATCATATCTAACTGATTCCTTGGTTCGGACCGAAGAAGTAGTGTCACTCGATTATTATCAAACTGGCTGCAATCTTTTTCTGTCCGTGAGGATCCCGCCAGAGCGCCTTCTACTTCTAATAGGCCATGAACTAGATCAGAATCATTCTCAACGAAGCCATAAGAAGTGATCCAATTTTTTTCATTGGGTCCGGATGAAGACCAAAGATCTTGAGCGACCGATCCGGCAGAACAACTCAAAAGATAAAGAAGTATCGTTAATTTCTTCATGCTCGTTCCAAGTTCGAAGTACCATTTGTACAAATAAGAATCCCCTTCCTTACATGATTTCTTCTTCATATAGATAGATATAGGATCTATGGGGCAATTACTTAGAAGTACATTTTGTGCAACAGTCCTTCCTATCTGATAGAAAAGGATCTCATGATCCTGAACCGATCTTACCTGGGATCGCAAATCCCAAGTTTGTCTATGAAGAGCTGATCTAATTGTATTAGTTTCTATAATTGATTTCTTCTGTGTAATACTAATTGATAGGACCTCATTGATAAGTGCTACAAGATCTCGTGCATTGAAACCCATGGTTATGGACCCGAATCCGTTAGTATGGAACATTTTCTTTTCCAAGTGAAATCCTCTAGTATAGGAAAGAATGAAAAAGTGCTTTCGTTGTTGTGGAATAAGAAGCCTTCGTATCTTAATACATGTATTTAATTTATTCGGAGCTATTAGAGCGGGATCCACTTTTTGGGGAATATGAGTCGAAGCAATAACAAGAATATTTCTAGTGGAACATCTTTCACAATCCCTGGAGAGATAGTTCTCTAATAGACCGAGGGATAAGTAATTCGACTCATTCACATACAGATCATGAATGTTTGGAATCCATATTATGCAAGGAGACATTGCTTTTGCTAATTCGAATTGAAGGGTGATATCAAATCGGTCTATTTTTGGCGTCATATCCATAA